AGAATAACAAACAACGAATTAATCTTCATAAATTCGATTTCATCATAAATGCGAAATACTTATAAACAAATAAAAAAGAAAAGTGCGGGAGAGATAAAAAAGATGCAGGGTCGTTTGTCTGTTTGGCTAGTCAAACACGGGCTAGTTCATAGATCTTTGGGCTTCGATTACCAAGGAATAGAGACTTTACAAATAAAGCCTGAGGATTGGCATTCCATTGCTGTTATTTTATATGTATATGGTTACAATTATCTACGTTCCCAATGTGCCTATGATGTAGCACCAGGCGGACTGTTAGCCAGTGTGTATCATCTTACGAGAATAGAGTATGGTGTAGATCAACCGGAAGAGGTATGTATAAAAGTATTTGCTCCAAGGAGTAACCCTAGAATTCCGTCTGTTTTCTGGGTTTGGAAAAGTTCGGATTTTCAAGAACGAGAATCTTATGACATGTTGGGAATCTCTTATGAAAATCATCCACGACTGAAACGTATCTTAATGCCCGAAAGTTGGATAGGGTGGCCTTTACGTAAGGATTACATTGCCCCCAATTTTTATGAAATACAAGACGCTCATTGAATGATAAGAAACTAATTACAACTTCGAATATTCCTTGAATATTTGTACATTCTCTTCTAGCTCAAACAGAGGAATTGAAGTTTCATTCGTATTCTTATGGATAGGCTAATAAATAAAAAGAAATAAAAGACAATACATCATTGAGATTCTCGATTTGTGAAGAGACTTTTTTTTTATTTCGGACGAGCCGAGACAATAGGATGAACAACAAGGGTTCTGTACCGTGAACTTTGTATCGCGCACATCACTTAGATGAACTCTAGAGAGTCGCATAGAAGGGAATGAAGAAATGGAATCTGAAAGAGAATACAAAGAAATAAATGAAAGGGGATCGGATTCTATTTGTACTGTAGCTGAGATGAGTCTTGGTTATTTCTATCCTTGAACTCCTCTAGACCCGACTTTTTGTTGGGCCTTTCAACCAACTAGTTTAATCTTTTAATTAAATATGTATAAAGTATTAATATTCTTTTTGAATGTGAGGAGCCGCAGTGTGAACAAATAAAAAAGAAGAGGAAAGATAAGCAAATTTTTTCTTTTACTGCATTATAATAGACACATTAGAATAGACTCTTTGCTCATTTAAAAAAGAGAAAAAAAAATACAAAATAAAATAAATAAAGAGAGGGTTTACTCTCAGATACCTAGCTAGATAAGTATGTATTATGTCGATCCATATCAATTAATTTGTAGAGTAGATACTCATACAAATTAATCATATGCCAGGAACCAGATTTGAACTGGTGACACGAGGATTTTCAGTCCTCTGCTCTACCAACTGAGCTATCCCGACCATTACCGACGCATTATCCTCATAATACTAGATGACTTGGGTCTATGTCAATTAAAAATGAAAACAAAAAAAACGAAAAAGTATTAAATTCAAAGTCTCAAACAGGAATTTCTTGGATCTTCAAAAGGAAGACTTTGAAAATTTCCATATGAGTAATCATATGGATTATGAATCGTTCAAATAGGTATTCCTTGCTCAAGAGATTTCTACGTATATCATATATATATCACAATATATCACAATATATCACAAGACTTGTGATAAGAGAACAAAATTCTGCTATGCTAGGATACGCTTGTAAAACGGCAAAGAATAGGATGAATGAGAAACATAAGGAACTTTGAACCACTAACAAAAAGGGTAGGATAAAATAAATAGACAGCAAACAGGCCTTTTGGGGTTGGGGATAGAGGGACTTGAACCCTCACGATTTTTAAAGTCGACGGATTTTCCTCTTACTATAAATTTCATTGTTGTCGGTATTGATATTGACATGTAGAACGGGACTCTATCTTTATTCTCGTCCGATTAATCAGTTTTTCAAAAGATTTATCAGACTATGGAGTGAATGATTTGATTAATGACTATTCTATTCGATTCTTTCTTCAACTTGGAATCGATTCACAACAATTCTTTTTATTTTTCATATAAATTGATTTTGCATATAATAGAAATAAAAAAAATATGGGTTCGGTTCGTCTTTTTTGAGATAGTTTTTCATTAGTATACCCATTTTTTTTTATATTTTATATAGGTATATCTTGCATCCTTTCTAGAGTTTCGATATAAGGATTCCTTTACCAACAGTCAACCCCATTTGTTAGAATAGCTTCCATTGAGTCTCTGCACCTATCCTTTCCCTTTTTTATTATTCTCGCTTGCTGAACCTTTGTTCATGTTTATTTTCGTAAAATAATAGGATTTGGCTCAGGATTGCCCATTTTTCATTCCAGGGTTTCTCTGAATTTGAAAGTTATCACTTAGTAGGTTTCCATACCAAGGCTCAATCCAATTAAGTCCGTAGCGTCTACCAATTTCGCCATATCCCCTTTTGTGTCTTGAGATTAGGATCTCATTAGGATGCCCCTCCTTCCCCCTTTCTCCCTCCTTTCCCCCTTCTTTCATTTG